ATAAAAGAGTAGCAATTTCTTCTTAGGAAATGAAATGTAAGGAGAAAAAGAAATCGGAAATATCGACAAATTCTTGTATGCTTAAAGGAAAGAAAAAAGTACCTTTCTACAATTTCATCTATATCGAATTTGAATATCAGAATAGCTGATATAACTAGGATTTCATGGGTTAGGTCCACTTACTTTTTATCCATTTCTTCTTTTGATTTAGGATTGGACGGAAAGATGGAAGAGTGGAGAAGTAAGAAGACTTTTGTTTAGCAATTCCTAATCAGATATCATCTATGTCCAAGGACAAAAATAGGAATAAGGAAAGAGGGAGATCACCACTATATAAATCAGTATAGGGTAGACTCCTCCTAACCTAATAAGTGTGATTCTTTATTATCATAATCTTCCATTTTCGAAATCCAATCTTAATAATGAGAACTCGTTCGAATCAAGATGACACCTTTTCGTTTCTACAAAGAAATCAAGACTGGAGTTTCGTGGAAAAAGCCCCTTATCAGATTTGAACCGATGACTTACGCCTTACCATGGCGTTACTCTACCACTGAGTTAAAAGGGCTCTCGCTTTATTCCATTATGGAATCTACTGTACCCATGTATTTATTCTATATACATAGAGACATGACATGGAGACATGGATTCCTAAGAAAGGAATGGAACTCATTCAGAAGTCATAGATTGGATTGATCGAAAAGGAAAGGGTTAGGAGAAAATGATTTTGGATTGGAGAAATAAAAATTCGGACCAATTCTTTTCTGAGCTGAAGGAATCCTATATAAATATATAATAATATATATAAATTCAATACAAAAATTCGATAGGAAAAATGCTATATATCCTCTCTCTATATATCCTATCCTTCCTAATCGAAATCATAGAAATTCAAAATCGAACAAATTCCACTAATCTAAAAGAAATAGATATACAAATCGAAAATATAGAAATCCAAGGAAAAAAAGAAATAATCCAACAAAATCCATGGAATAGGTAGAAATAGTATGCAGGGTTCTTTCCTAAACAAGAAAAAAAAAATTTCTATGAAATTCGGGAAGATTTTTCGAGTTTCGCCATACTATTGGATTTGTGATATTGACAATTCCAAAAAACTGTTCATATTATAATCATAGTTTGATGGCCGTCGGGCAGGTATGCCCCCATCGTCTAGCGGTTTAGGACATCTCTCTTTCAAGGAGGTAGCGGGGATTCGACTTCCCCTGGGGGTAGGGTACTACGAAAGGAAGTGGATCATGAATTATCCATTCTCCATAATCCTAGATCCATAATACTAGAATGGATTCTTCCTGGGTCGATGCCCGAGTGGTTAATGGGGGCGGACTGTAAATTCGTTGGCAATATGTCTACGCTGGTTCAAATCCAGCTCGGCCCAAGAATTCGTCACTCCAGGATGAGATAGAACCCATTTGTCTTCCATAAATGTCTGATATGGAAAATATTATAGAATAAGAATAAGAAAGAGTTCCTTTTGTTTCTCTATCCCATCTTTTCCCACTCGTTCTCATCCTTCTAAGGATTTAGAAGGATTTAGATTCATCATTCCTAATCATCATGAAAAAGGATTCCTTTCTTTATAGAAAGATTCATTCTCAACCTTATTTATGGCAATAAAAGAACGAAAAAATGACTAGGAATCCGTCCCACTCTCACTTCCCACTCTCACTAGAATCTCATATCCATGCGGATATGAGATCAGTATATCCTTTGTATTTCTGTTCAAATACGACAAAAATAGATAGGGCAGGACGGGTTGAATGAAACCAACCAATCTTTATGCTGTACACTTCCCCGGGATTGTAGTTCAATTGGTCAGAGCACCGCCCTGTCAAGGCGGAAGCTGCGGGTTCGAGCCCCGTCAGTCCCGAACTAGGATTCGATTCATTGATCCATTTCATTGATCCATTCCTCTTTCCTTTTTCTTTCAGGGAAAAGATGGAGCAAGTTCAATCGAATTCGAGTACCTTTATTTTGTTTTTCTTTTGCATTTCTCATCAGCATCAGATAAATAGTAGAATTTTTGTTTCATTCTACTAGTACGCATTGATCAAAGAGAGGTGTATGTAGATTCATATAATTAGCAAGCAGTATCGTAGTAGTAAGGGATTTTGAGAGATACCATACCCCCTTTTTCCATTTCTATTGATCAATGAAATGGAATAGAGTACTCATAGCATATTTCCACCAGTATTACATATCATCTATGTATTTGTTTATTTGTTTATTGTACAATGCACAATGAGCATTGAACATCTACTAAAGACTTTCGAAAGCACCCCCGAGATTCTCTCTCAACTACAAATTAGAACCAATTGAATCGGAAATTATTTGTCTCATTTTCATTCCAATTGCACACGGAATTTTTGATGTATACATGTTAGTGGATTGAAGATCCTGAGAAAATCCAAATCCAAGAATAATTCCTTTTCGTAAATTGGTTGAAATAGGATATCTTTTCTACCGAATCCGGATGGATTAGACTTTTATTAGACTTTTATGTATTAAAAAAAAAAATTATCACAAAAAAAAACTGAGTTTTGAAGGAACTTCCCACTTTTTTCTATTTCACCTTTTTTTATTATTTGGGTCTGGAGGCAATATGATACTGATCATATGATATCTCATCAGATAGTTGGATAGGATGTATATACTATTTACTAAGTAGTATAAGTGACTAAGTAATAGAAGATGTTAATATAAGACGTAAATAGTATTCTCATTCTAAGGTGGAAATAATAGAATCCTATTAGGTGGAAATAGTAGAATCCTATTCCAATGGAATTCTATCCAATCAATGTGAATTGGATTATCGAAAATCCAGAGCGGAAAAGGATGAGAAATGGGGTTCTGGATAATCCATTTTTGGTATGGATCAAGGATCTTTCTATATTTGATTCTTCCATTCTCGACGATGAATCGATTGGATAGATCAGATATTGTTATTCATAATATAGATTTATCCGATTCTGTATCAGTAGGATGTCATTCATTCCATGGAATTTCTAAGAGTCCAATTGATCATCTCTATGGGATTAGATCCCGAGTTATTATGAAGAAAAAAAAAAGAACAATGAGATTATGGAAGTCAATATTCTCGCATTTATTGCTACTGCACTCTTTATTCTAGTTCCTACTGCCTTTTTACTTATCATCTACGTAAAAACAGTCAGTCAAAATGATTAATTCTGATTAGTTCTTATCAATGATGGAAGAAATGAATGAAAGGAAAGGGTCTAAGGTCTTAATGAAAGAAAGAATTGGACCGGAATTCATACTATCTAAGCTAAGATAGTATGATAAAAAAAACTAATAGAAAAACTCTATTTTGGAATTCTCCTATTCTCTAGACTTCCGGATTCTATTCTATTATATGAAAGAATTCCGTATAATAGAGTAGAATCTGGAAGTCTAAATGAAATAATACTCTGTCAATCTTTCTATCATACTATCCAGGTATTACCATACTATCCAGGTATACAGTTGTATACGGATCTAGGCTTGCCATAGATTCATTTACAATATGTAGTAAATACTATCTATTTTGTATATGGAAACAATACTCTAATTCTATTTCTCGCTACATCTCATCTATTTGTATGAATTTGGACCAATCTCCAAAATCATCGAAGATTCACTGTTCTATTCGAATCGAATTCCTAAGTTTATTAGAATTTTCAGAAAGAAATCGGGATCCTGGGACCCAAAGCATGAATATAGATATATATTCAGATCGATTTGAAAATCGAATCAAAACCGTGAAAATGAAAAATAGATGAAACAAAAATATCAGAAATTCTGAAAAGAAAAGGAAGAAAACAAAACCGAAGAAGAATTCGATTCGAACAAATTTAAAAAAAGTGTTAGTAGTAGACCCGCTGTTGCATCATGCTGAAACGTGACATCAAATGAATAAAGCATAAATCCCATTTCTAGAAGTCTAAAACGTTAGTGAAATGTGCGATATACAGATCACTCAACGTAAGAAAATGGGATTGGATTAGATTTGGGTTGGATTTGGATTATGTATGTGTGTGGGGGGGGCCTCTCTCTTTGGATAACCAAGCCATTCCATTAGTAGTTTCCAGTAGTCCATTAGTAGTTTCTAGTAGAAACTATATATTGCTATAGAATACCAGAACCTCTTTTTCTTAGAACAATCTAAATCAAGAAAGATAGAATCCAACTCAAGAAAGAAATGGGGACTGATTGTTTCTCACTGGAATATCCATAATTCTAAGCACAATTGATACAATTCGATTACTCCATCATTAATAGTATCCTTAAAGTCCACTCCTCCCCCATACTACGAGTGAAAGAGAAAATGTAAAGACTACCATTAAAGCAGCCCAAGCGAGACTGACTATATCCATGTCAATGATGTCCCCTATCTTCTTTAGGAAAGAAAGGAATTCTTCTATGATTGATTACTAATCATAGTGGAATCGATGAGACGGAGTCCAAATAAAATCGGATTTGGACTGAAGGTGATTCTTGATGAAGCAATCCTACGAACCCGCTCGTAACAAATTCCTATATTTATAGTATCCATATCTATAGTATAATAACTCTAATAGAATTGGAAAGCATGAAATAAAAATACAATACACATTCTGAGGAAAGAGCAATGGAATACCCCTACTTAATGAAAGTAGTGTCCCTTTCAAAGCTAGGAAATGGATTTTTTATCAACCTATTCAATCGAATCCTAGACTGAGTCTTTAGTAGACACTATCTTAGTAGTGTAAAGTAAGAGAATTAGGAAAATTGGAGATTTTAGAACTCCTTCTGGAACGTTAGCGACTCTAATTAGGAATCCTCTAGGAATCCGGATTTCGTATCTAAATAGAACTTCAGGAATTCTTGGCTTAACCAACAGAACAGGGGCAGAGACAGAGGGCTAGTTAATCTTGTCGATACTTGAGAAACCCCTGGGTTCCATAAGCCTTACAAAAAGGGGATTTCGGGTGTAGCCAAAACCAATACTGGTAGGCATCAAAGAACCCAACCCTTTTTAGTTGTTGGTTTGAACCATTTATGGGATTTCTCAATTCTATCCAATGCATAGTCACAGTTCGCTATAGCTCTAAGAGTAAGAAAGAAAAAACCTTGAGTCTTTGATTAATCTGATTAGGCGACACCCAGATTTGAACTGGGGATAAAGGATTTGCAGTCCCTTGCCTTACCACTTGGCCATGTCGCCAAAACGATACAAAAAAAAAGGATAGCAATATCCTACAACCTTTACCTACTCCTCATTTTGTAGGAAAGACTGCTAAATTCTTTGTTTTTTTTTTTTTTTTTTTTCTGGGATCTCCTTGAGTCTCTTCAATTCCATGTATCTCAATATAAATACGAATTCCAAACTTCTCTTTTCCATGGAAAAGAGAAAACATTTCTCTGACTAACCAAAATGTATGGGAAATTCAAAACTATTGACTTCATTAGTTAGGAATGAACAGTTTTTCCATGGATATTTCCCATTTTTCGGAATGACACAAGAAAACGGTTTTCAACCGATGATCAGTATCCACTCAAGAATCAATCTTTTTGCAATTATAAAATATAACAAGAATATGTATCTATGTAAACCCTAGCTAGAACAGAAATTGTTACACAAATAGGAAGGAGTCAGGGATTTTCTCCACATCTTCTTCTATAGAGAGTTCTTGTGCTTTCATTCTTCATTGAATATAGGAAAGGGAAAAGACCCATTGGGATATAGCATGACTTATGTTGCTTCAAAGGAAACTACCATAAACAAAGTTCGAATCTGTCTATACGGATAACTAGATTTGTATATAATTAATAAATACAATTCCTATTCTCTCTTTCCACCCTATTCTAGGAATTCTACTACCAAAACAAAAAGAATCCGTGAATCCTTGAATATTACGTATTCCAATCCAAAAAAAGTCAATTCTATACTACCTCTAATTCTTTTGGATTTTGTTTTTCTCTCATTCCCAGAGAGCGGACTCCATCCGGAATCTCTTTTGGTAACCAATCCGATTATCATATTCTAATAGGTATAAATGAAATCCATTTGGATATTCACTCCATAAGTCTAAGTGGTATCATTTTGTTCCCAAGAATAGGAATGCTTTCTTTATCAATCCATTTGTATTTGTCGTAAATTCCAATTTGCAGCGACAATTCTCTTTCTTTTTCCATGCCGTCTCTGTTCATAGCTATGAAGTTTATAAATGAAAAAGGAATGGGGTTGTCTCACAATTTCATGTGATTCAGTAAACAGAATATATATATCCCATCATTACTAGATCGATCTATATGGTTAGGGTTCGATAAAGAGTGAGTCAATAATGGGATTGTTTCGATAAATAGGAAACTTCAGATGAAGATGCTTTGTGATGGAAATGAAGAAATGTCCACACTACCTGGATTTAGCCAGATACAATTTGAGGGATTTGTTAGGTTCATTAATCAGGGCTTGAGAGAAGAGTTTTCTAAATTTACAAAAGTGGAAGATTCAAAAATTACATTTCAATTATTTGGGGAAACATATCAATTGGTAGAACCTTTGATAGAAGAAAGAGATGCTGTGTATAAATCACTCACATATTCTTCTGAATTATATGTATCTGCGGGATTAATTTGGAAATGTAAAAATATGCAAAAACAAACTGTACTTCTTGGAAAGATTCCTATAATGAATTCCTTGGGAGCCTTTATAGTCAATGGAATTTATCGAATTGTGATCAATCAGATATTGCAAAGCCCGGGTATTTACTACCGTTCCGAATTGGACCAGAAGGGAATTCGTATTTATATCAGCACTATAGTATCAGATCGGGGAAGAAGATCAAAATTAGAAATGGATAGAAAAGAACGGATATGGGTTCGTGTGAGCAAGAAACGAAAAATATCTATTCTCATTCTATTATCAGCTATGGGTTCGAATCTCAGAGAAATTCTAGATAATGTTTGTTACCCTGAATTTTTCTTGTCTTTTCCAAAGGATCAGAATGAGACGGAGAAAAGAAAGATGGAGTCAAAAGAAAAGGCCGTTTTGGCCTTTTATACAAAATTGACTTGTGTAGATGATGACGATGATGACGATGATGACAATGATTATGATTATGATGATGATTACGATGATTACAATGATGACGATGATGATGATTACGATGATGACGATGATGACGATCCTTACGATTATTACAAGGATTATTACGATGATGACGACGATGACACAGTATCTTTGGAGTCCTTATATGAGAACTTACAAAATAAATTTTTCGAAAAAAGATGTGAATTAGGAAGGATTGGTCGACGAAATCTAAATCGAAGACTAAATCTTGATATACCTCAGAACAATACATTTTTGTTACCGCGAGATGTATTGGCTGCCGTCGATCATTTGATTGAAATGAAATTTGGAATGGGTACATTTGACGATATGAATCATTTGAAAAATAAACGTATCCGCTCTGTAGCAGATCTGTTACAGGAGCAATTTGGATTGGCTCTTGATCGTTTAAAAGATGTAGTTCTAGAAACTATTATATGTGGAACAATCAAATATGATTATAAAAGTAGACCGAGTCCTCAAAAGTGGATACCTTCTCCTAATCCATTAACAACCACTTATGAATCGTTTTTTGGTCTCCATCCTTTAGCTCAAGTTTTGGATCGAACAAATCCATTGACACAAATTGCTCATGCGCGAAAATGGAGTTCTTTGGGTCCTGGAGGATTGACAAGCCGAACTGCCAATTTTCGGATACGGGATATCCATCCTAGTTACTATGCGCGTATTTGCCCAATTGATACGTCTGAGGGAATCAATGTAGGGCTTATGGGATCTTTAGCTAGTCATGTGAGGATTGGTCATTGGGGATCTCTAGAGAGTCCATTTTATGAAAAATCGGAAAGGTCCAAAGAAGCACAGATGATTTATTTATCACCAATTAGAGATGAATATTATATGATAGCAGCAGGAAATTCTTTGGCCTTGAATCGGGGTCTTCAGGAAGAACAAGTTGTTCCAGCTCGATACTGTCAAGAATTCCTGACTATTGCATGGGAACAGATTCATCTTCGAAGCATTTTTCCTTTCCAATATTTTTCTATTGGGGCCTCCCTCATTCCTTTTCTTGAACATAATGATGCAAATCGGGCTTTAATGAGCTCTAATATGCAACGTCAAGCAGTTCCTCTTTTTCGGTCCGAGAAGTGCATTGTTGGAACTGGGCTGGAAGGCCAAGTGGCCCTAGATTCGGGGGTTTCGGCTATAGCCGAACACGCGGGAAAGATCATTTATACTGATACTCACAAGATGATTTTATCAAAGAATGGAAACACTATAAGCATTCCATTAGTTATGTATCAAGGTTCCAACAAAAAGACTTATATGCATCAAAAACCTCAGGTTTCACGGGGTAAATACATGAAAAAAGGGCAAATTTTAGCGGACGGTGCGGCTACCGTTGGTGGGGAACTCGCTTTAGGAAAAAATGTATTAATAGCTTATATGCCATGGGAAGGCTACAATTTTGAAGATGCAGTACTTATTAGTGAACGTCTAGTATATGACGATATTTATACTTCTTTTCACATACAGAAGTATGAAATTCATACTTATATGACACCTGATGGTCCGGAAAGAATTACTAAGAAAATCCCGCATTTAGAAGATCATTTACTCCAAAATTTAGACAGAAATGGAATTGTGAGGGTGGGAGCTTGGGTAGAAAGTGGTGATATTTTAGTAGGTAAATTAACGCCTCAGGCGACGGACGAATTACCCTATGTTCTGGCGGAGAATAGATTATTACAAGCCATATTTGGGATTCCGATATCCACTGCGAAAGAAACTTCCTTGCGATTACCTATAGCTATAGGCGGAAGGGGCCGAGTTATTGATGTGGGATGGATAAAGGAAAAAAGAGATTGTACCTCGAATCTAGAAGATCCCGGAGAACTACTAGAAACCATTCGTATATATATTTCACAAAAACGTAAAATCAAAGTAGGTGATAAAGTAGCTGGAAGACATGGAAATAAAGGTGTTGTTTCCAAAATTTTGCCTAGACAAGATATGCCCTATTTGCAAGACGGAACACCGGTAGATATGGTCTTCAGCCCATTAGGAGTACCCTCACGAATGAATGTGGGGCAGATATTGGAATGCTCGCTCGGGTTAGCGGGAGATCTGCTAAACAGACATTATCGAATAACCCCTTTTGATGAGAGATATGAAGAAGAGGCTTCCAGAAAACTAGTGTTTTCTGAATTATATGAGGCCAGTAAGCAAACAACGAATCCGTGGGTATTTGAACCCGAGTATCCGGGGAAAAGCAGAATATTAGATGGAAGAACAGGGAATTCTTTCGAACAACCTGTTCTAATAGGAAAGTCTTATATCCTGAAATTAATTCATCAAGTGGATGATAAAATCCACGGGCGTTCCAGTGGGCCTTACTCCCTTGTGACACAACAACCCGTTAAAGGAAGGAAGAAGCGAGGGGGGCAACGAGTGGGGGAAATGGAAGTTTGGGCTTTAGAGGGATTTGGTGTTGCTCATATTTTACAAGAGATGCTTACTTATAAATCGGATCATATTCAAGCTCGTGAAGAACTATTCGGTACTATGGTGGTTGGAGGAACAATACCTAGTCCTGAGGATGTTCCAGAATCTTTTCGATTGCTCGTTCGAGAACTACGATCTTTAGCTCTAGAACTGAACCATTTCCTTGTATCTGAGAAAAATTTCCAGATTCATAGGACGGAAGCTTGATCGGAATGAATGAATCCTAACTTCTATTCTATGATCGATTGGTATAAACATCAACAACTTCGAATTGGACTAGTCTCTCCTGAACAAATCCGTTCTTGGGCCAACAAAATTCTACCTAATGGGGAAGTAGTTGGTGGAGAGGTGAAAAGCCCCTTTTCTTTTCATTGCGAAAAAAATGGACCGGAAAAAGATGGCTTATTTTGTGAAAGAATCTTTGGACCTATGCAAAGTGGAATTTGTGCCTGTGGAAAGATCAGAGGGGAAAAGGAAGACACAAAATTTTGTAAAGAATGTGGGGTCGAATTTGTGGATTCTCGGATACGAAGATATCAAATGGGATACATTCAACTTGTACGTCCAAAGACTCATGTGTGGTATTTGAAACGTTTTCCTCGTGGTCTTTCGAGTTATATCGCGAATCTTTTAGATAAATCCCTTGAGGAGTTAGAGGACCTAGTATACCGCGATGTGTGATTTGATCGAAATTTTCATTTTACAGATTCATACTGATGAACTGTCATCCCATTCCATCTGATTGGGGTGCCCCCGGCTCTGACATGTATCTTCGGAAGAGTCACATGAAGCTCAGAATTCTGTGTGTATTTCATACTTCCAAATCCAAAATGGGGGAATGGATCCATGGTCGATTCCATAATAGAGAAATAGGAATTGCTAGATATACCTCGTGAAAATAAATAAAAAAGGCCTTTTTATTTTATGGAATTCACTTTTTTGGGGGGTTCCGTTCAAGTAAGCAAATCGAATAAGGCATGGTTACAGGAGTATATCCATCGTATATATGCTTCAAGGAACATCATGGTAGAACCAGCGAGGTGAGTGGAGTAGGGGCCTAAAAGATCGAGTGGAACAATATAGAAACAAGGAAATAGAGACAAGTAAATCCCTTACGAATTCCAAAGCCTTCCTTGAATGGAAGAGGGTTATTCGAGGGGGAATAGACTACTCAAGAATTTCACAATTCATTTCTGCTCTAATTGAAGAAGTGATTCATAAAGGGAAGGTCAAAGTCAAAAGAAATCCATATATACATATATATATTGGTTCTATAGATCGGTTGGCCTCACTGGAAACTTGAGTAAGGAGTAGTTTTTTGTGTGGTTTTTCGAATAGCGAACCAAATTGGAAAAAAGAAAAATTCCTTTCTTTATTTGTTGTAACTACTTAAGCCGGATGAGAGGAAACCCTCACGTCCGATTTGGAGAGGGGGGGGGGGATCCCATAGGAACCTATCTCGATTCTACTTTTGTTAGGTCCATAGAGGACAAACCTACTGTATTACGATTAAGAGGTTTCTTCCGCCTAGATCAAACTCAATTCGAGAAAACGAGTAACCCATATTCTTTTTTAATAGAATATGATACATTTCGACGTCGAGAAATCTTGATCGGAGCAAATGCTATTAGAGCGCAGTTAGTCGATTTGGATTTGGAAATTCTTATAAAGAATTCATTGGTAGAGTGGGAGGAATTACGAGAGGAAGAATTCAATACGTGGGACAAGAAAAATCTAATAAAAATTCGAAGAAGAAAGCGTTTTTTGGTGAGACGTATGCAATTAGCAAACCATTTTCTTCAAAAAAATGTAAAACCAGAATGGATGGTTTTGTGTCTATTACCAGTTCTTCCCCCTGAGTTAAGGCCCATAATTGAGATAGATACGGGTCAAGTAGTTACTTCGGATCTGAATTTCATCTATGGAACAATTCTTTCTCGGAATAGTGCTCTGAGACAAATGATAAATATGGAATACCTCGTCCCAAGGCAAGTCCTAATGTGTCAGGAAAGACTAGTACAAGAGGCGGTGGATGCACTTTTTAATAATGGGATCCGTGGACGGCCACTAAAAGATATTAATAAGAGGGTTTACAAATGCTTTTCCGATATCATTGAAGGGGGCAAAGAGGGGAGATTTCGTCAGACCCTGCTCGGTAAACGAGTCGATTATTCGGGACGTTCCGTCATTGTCGTGGGCCCTTCGCTTTCATTACATCAATGCGGATTACCTCGAGAAATAGCAATCGAACTTTTCCAGACATTTGTGATTCGTGATCTAATCAGACAACATGTTGCTTCCAACATAGGTATTGCAAAAAGTCAAATTAGAGAAAAAGAACCGATTGTGTGGGAAATACTTCAAGAAGTTGTGCAGGGGCACCCTGTATTGCTGAATAGAGCACCTACCCTACATAGATTAGGAATACAGGCATTCCAACCTATTTTAGTGGAAGGACGCGCTATTTCTTTACATCCATTAGTTTGTAAGGGCTTTAATGCAGACTTTGACGGAGATCAAATGGGTGTTCATATACCTTTATCCTTGGAAGCTCAAGCGGAGGCCCGTTTACTTATGTTTTCTCATATGAATCTCTTGTCTCCAACTATTGGGAACCCCATTTGCGTACCAACTCAAGATATGCTTATTGGACTCTATATATTAACGATTGGAAACCGTCGAGGTATTCGTACAAATAGGTATAATACCTGGAATCGCAAAAACTATCCAAAGAAAATAGTGGACAATCCTAACTATAAGTATACGAAAGAAAAAGAGGAACCCTATGTTTCTTTTTCTAGCTCCTATGATGCACTTGGAGCATATCGCCGAAAACAAATCCATTGCGATAGTCCTTTGTGGTTCCGATGGCGATTAGATCAACGTGTCATTGGCTCTAAAGAAGTTCCAATTGAAGTTCAATATGAATCCTTGGGTACCTATCATGAGATTTATAAGAACTATCTAATAGTAAGAAGTCTAAAAAAAGAAATCTGTTGTATATATATTCGAACTACTGTTGGTCATATTTCTTTTTATCGAGAAACAGAAGAAGCTATACAGGGATTTTATCGGGGGTCCGACCGGCAAAGGAAAGAATGACACTAGATCCGCCGCCGTGAAAGTGTCGGTCTCTTCAATTTCATTGGTATCCTAATTCTGGAAATGGATATGTGAATCAAGCTTGAGGAAAGGAAGTTTTCAAATCACTAACTCAGACCCATTGTCGAATCCTACTCAGCAGAATACGGAGGTAGTACTTATGGCAGAAAGGGACCTTCTGGTCTTTCCCAATAAAGTGATAGATGGAGCCGCCATGAAACGACTTATTAGCAGATTCATAGATCACTTTGGAATGGGATATACATCACATATCCTGGATCAAATGAAAACTCTAGGTTTCCAACAAGCCACTGCTACATCTATTTCATTAGGAATTGATGATCTTTTAACCATCCCTTCGAAAAGATGGTTAGTTCAAGATGCTGAACAACAAAGTTGGATTTTAGAGAAACATCATCATTATGGGAATGTACATGCAGTAGAAAAATTGCGTCAATCCATTGAGATATGGTATGCTACGAGTCAATATTTGAGACAAGAGATGAATCCTAATTTTCGAATGACCAATCCCTCGAATCCAGTTCATTTAATGTCCTTTTCCGGAGCTAGAGGGACTGCATCTCAGGTACATCAATTAGTAGGCATGAGAGGATTGATGTCAGACCCACAAGGACAAATGATTGATTTACCCATTCAAAGCAACTTACGCGAGGGGCTTTCTTTAACAGAATATATAATTTCCTGTTACGGAGCGCGTAAAGGAGTTGTAGATACTGCTGTACGAACATCCGATGCCGGATACCTTACGCGTAGACTTGTGGAAGTAGTTCAACACATTATTGTACGCAGAACGGATTGTGGTACGATCCGAGGTATTTCTGTGAGTCCCCAAAAGGGGATGACCAGAAGAATTTTGATCCAAACACTAATGGGTCGCGTATTAGCCGAAGATATCTATATGGGTCCGCGATGCATTGCCGCTCGGAATCAAGATATTGGGATTAGACTTATCCGTCGATTCCTAACTTTTCGAGTACAACCAATATATATTCGAACTCCGTTTACTTGCAGAAGTACATCTTGGATCTGCCAATTATGTTATGGCCGGAGTCCCACGCATGGCGACCTGGTCGAATTGGGGGAAGCCGTAGGTATTATTGCGGGTCAATCCATTGGAGAACCGGGTACTCAACTAACATTAAGAACTTTTCATACTGGTGGAGTATTTACGGGTGGTACTGCTAAACACGTACGAGCTCCCTATAATGGAAAAATCCAATTCAATGAGGATTTGGTTCATCCTACACGTACTCGTCACGGGCATCCGGCTTTTCTATGTTCCATAGACCTGTATGTCACTATTGAAAGTCCCGATATTCTACATAATGTGAATATTCCACCCAAAAGTTTGATTTTCGTTCAAAATGATCAATATGTAGAAGCGGAACAAGTGATTGCTGAGATCCGCGTCGAAGCATCCACTTTGAATTGGAAAGAAAGGGTCCGAAAACATATTCCTTCTGAATCGGAAGGAGAAATGCACTGGAGTACCAATGCTGAGCCTGAATATCCATATGGTAATGTTCATATATTATCAAAAACAAGTCATTTATGGATATTAGCCGCGAGTACGTGCAGATCCGGTAAAGTGTCTTTTTCGCTTCACAAGGATCAAGATCAAATCAATGCTCATTTTTGTTCTATCGAAGAAAAAGATATCTCTGACTCCTCAATGACTAAGGGGTGGGTAAGACATCAATTGTCTAGTTCAAACCCTTCGGATGAAAACAAAGATGGGGTTCTTTATTATTCAAGATCTGAGAAAATCTTACCCAAGGGTCAGTGGAATTTCCTATATCCTTCTATTTTCCAAGAAAATTCTGATTTCTTGGGGAAGAGCCGAAGAAATAGATTCCTAATTCCATTCCAATATCAAAAGAACAAATTCATACCTTGTTTTCGCATTTCAATAAAAATACCCATCCATGGTATTTTAGGTAGCAAAAATAGTATTTTTGCTTATTGCGCTGATCCCCGATACAGAATAAGGAGTTCGGGAATCATCCAATCCACTCCATTTCCATATAGTATCCGAAAGAGAAAGCGGAATTCCATGCTCAAAAAACTCAACAAAGGGGATTTCACTGAGTTTCAAGGAATAAAAGGATGGAATCCGAAAGACGAAAGGAAAATAGAGCAATTTTGTTTCATTCCCGAAAAAAAAGTACATATCTTACCTGAATCCTCGTGTATAATGGTCCGAAACAATAGTATTATTGGAGTCTATAGACGAATCACTTCCACTAAAATAAGTCGAGTAAGTGGATTGGTACGAGTGCAGAAAAAAAAAAAATGGATAGAACTTACCATTTTTTCTGGGAATATTCATTTTCCTGGAGAGACGGATAAGAAGAGAAAGAGAGTCAAGCCCAGTTACAAGTTCCTACCTCCAGGAACAGGAAAAAAAAATTCCAAGGAATCTCCAAAATGGAAAAAGGGGATCCATGTCCAATGGATTACACTTATCAAGAAAATCAAGAATAAATCCAAGAAAAGCAAGAAAAAATCCAAGAAAATCAAGAAACAATTTGTTCTTTTGGTTCGGCCCGCAGTCGCATGGGAAATAACCGATAAGATCCATTTAGCAACATTTTTCCCACAGGATCCCTTGCAGGAAAGGGAGAATGTCCCACTTAAAGTTGTCCATGCTATTCCTGACAATGCCAGGGTCTATTATTATGGAAGAATTCGAAGAACTTTTCCAAGGGGTTTTTCATTCGTTAGGACTTGCTTAGTATGGAATTTGGGCCAAGAAAAAAAGGGTTTCATAGAAGAGGTTCATGCTTCCTTTGTGGAAATAAGGACAAACGGCCTGATTCGCGATTTCCTAAGAATGGAGTTCGTCCAATCCTCGATTTCGCATATTGTAAAAAGGAAGAAAGATACGGCGGGTTCGGGGTTTTTTTGCCATAATGGATTCAATTGTACCAATATCAATCCTTTTGATTCCAAGGCGAAGATTCAGTCATTTATCCAACATAAGGAAACTCCTGGTATTGGTACCTTGTTGAATCGAAATAAGGAATGCCAATCTTTGCTAATTTTGCCATCATCCAACTGTTCTCGAATCGGCCCATTCCATGGTTCGAAATCTCACAATATTACAAAAGAACCAATGAAAAGAAAAAAAGATCTGACAATTCCAATTCGAAATTTGTTGGGCCCTTTAGGTATTACTGTACCTAAAATCACGAATTTGGATTCATCTTACCATTTCATAACTCATAATCAGATATTGTTAAAGAAATATTTACTACTTTACAATTGGAAACACACTTTTCAAGTACTTCCATATTGTTTAATGGACGAAAATGGGAGGATTTATAATCCCGATCTGCGCAGTAACATCATTTGGAATTCATTGGATTGGAATTGGCACTTTCTACATCATGATGATTTTGAGGAATCACCCCCCATAATGATTCTTGGGCAGTTTCTTTGTGAAAATGTATGTTTCTTCCAATACGGACCGCAAATGAAATCTGGTCAAGTTCTAATTGTTCATGTGGACTCTTCTTTCGTAATAAGATCTGCTAAACCTTATTTGGTCACTCCAGGAACAACAGTTCATGGTCATTATGGGGAAATCCTTTATAAAGGAAATACATTAATGACATTTCTATATGAAAAATCAAGATCTGGTGACATCACGCAGGGTCTTCTAAAGGCGGAACAAGTTTTCGAAGCGCGTTCTCTGGATTCCATATCCAGGAAGCTCAAAAAGAGAGTAGAAGATTGGAAGAAGCTTATACCAAGAATTCTTGGAATCTCTTGGGGATCCTTGATTGGTGCTGAGCTAACCATAGCCCAAAGTCGTATCTCTTTGGTGAATCAGATCCAAGAGGTTTATCGATCCCAGAACGTACAGATTCATAATAGACATATAGAGATGATTATACGTCAAGTAACATCCAAGGTCTTGGTTTCATCAAGAGGTAGAATGTCTAATGTTTTTTCACCGGGAGAACGAATCGGATTGTTACGAGCGGAGCGAGCACGTCGTGCTCTGAATCAAACAATCCGTTATAAGGCAATCTTATTAGGAATAACTAGGGCATCCTTGAATACTCAAAGTTTCATATGCGAAGCTAGTTTTCAAGAAACTGCTCGGATTTTAGCAAAATCTGCTTTATGGGGTCGTATTGATTGGTTGAAAGGTCTGAAAGAAAATGTTGTTCTGGGGAGGATTATACCTGCCGGTACCGGATTCCAAAAATTAGTACACCGCTCAAAGCAACAAAGGAACATTCATTTGGAAATCCAAAAAAGGAATTTCTTCAAGGGAAAGATAGAAGATCTTTTTTCCATCATAGAAAATGAGTTTGTCCAAAAAAACGATGAAGGATCTCTATGAGACATCAGAACTTTGATTTACACAATCAAATGATTCCTAAGAAGAGATTCATTTGATTCCTAAGAAGAGATTCATTCTTGGAATTCCAATTCCAAGAATGAATCTCTTCTTTTTTATTTCTTTGATGGATTTGGTCCTATTTATTTTGTGTTCTTTTCTTTGGTAATCAAGATTCTAACGAATTCATGAAATTCTCACAAATGAAAAAGAAGAATGAATGGGTTGAATCGTATATCAGCGGTCAACCCTTGGTAGAAGGTTCCGTCGGAACATGGATTGATTTCAGACTACCTCCTCTCTTTGTTTTTTTTTATGAAAAAAAAAAAGCAAACAACCCAGAGAAAGTGTGAAGAAAAATGACAAGAAGATATTGGAACATCCATTTGGAAGAGATGAGAAAAGCGGGAGTCCATCTTGGTCATGGTATTAAGAACTGGAATCCTAAGATGGCACCTTATATTTCCGCAAATCGTAAAGGTATTCATATTACAAATCTTAGTCGAACCGCTCGTTTTTTATCAGAAGCTTGTGATTTAGTTTTTGATGCAGCACGTACAGGAAAACATTTGTTAATTGTCGGTACCAATACCAAAGGCGGAGTAGCTAAGTTCGTAGAATTAGCTGCAAAAAGGGCTCGGTGTCATTATGTGAATACAAAATGGCTTGGTGGTATGTTAACGAATTGGTCCACTACAGAAGCGAGACTTCGTCAATTCAAGCACTTAAGAGCAGGGCAAAAGATGGGCCAATTCCAGCGTATCCCAAAAAGAGATGCAGCAATCTTGAAGAGAAAATTATCTACTCTGCAAAAATATCTGGGCGGAATCAAATATATGACGGAGTTACCTGATATTGTCATAATCATGAATCAAAAAAAAGAATATAAGGCTCTTCGAGAATGTATGATTTTGGGAATTCCAACGATTTGTTTAATCGATACCAATTGTGACCCCGATCTTGCGGATCTTTCGATTCCAGCCAATGATGACAATTTACTTTCAATACGATGGATACTGAATGTATTAGTATCCGCAATTTGTGAAGGCCATTCTATTTGGGAAGATCGTTCTAGCTATATAAGAAATCGTTCATTATGATGAATAAGAAAAAGAAGTCCATTCCTTTCTTTGAAAGGAAAACTTCGTAGATTTCTTGGATTGGTTATGATTCCTATATTTCCATGAAGAAATCCAAAGTATTGGGTCTATTATGTCATTCTTCGCTATCCTAAATATACCGTGTATTAGGAAAAGAGGCGAGTTGAGAAATGGATGAGACGGTTGAATCAAAAGAATTCTTTTTTTTTGTTTTTTTTTTTTTAATTTTAAGTTCGATTTATATCAGAGGACAATATGAATGTTATACCATGTTCCATTAACACACTCAAAGGATTATACGACATATCGGGTGTAGAAGTAGGCCAACATTTCTATTGGCAAATAGGAGGTTTACAAGTACATGCTCAAGTACTTATCACTTCATGGGTCGTAATTGCCATCTTATTGGGTTCGATCACCATAGCTGTTCGGAACCCACAAACCATTCCGACTGACGGTCAAAATTTCTTCGAATATGTCCTTGAATTCCTTCGAGACTTAAGCAAAACTCAGATTGGGGAAGAATATGGTCCTTGGGTTCCCTTTATTGGAACTATGTTCCTCTTTATTTTCGTTTCGAATTGGTCAGGTGCTCTTTTACCTTGGAAACTCATAGAGTTACCCCACGGGGAGTTAGCTGCGCCAACGAATGATATAAATACCACGGTTGCTTTAGCTTTACTCACGTCAGCGGCGTATTTCTATGCGGGTCTTAGCAAAAAAGGATTAAGTTATTTCGGTAAATATATTCAACCAACTCCAATTCTTTTACCAATTAACATTTTAGAAGATTTCACAAAACCTTTATCATTGAGTTTTCGACTCTTTGGAAATATATTAGCTGATGAATTAGTAGTTGTTGTTCTTGTTTCTTTAGTACCTTTGGTAGTTCCTATACCTGTCATGTTTCTTGGATTATTTACAAGTGGTATTCAAGCTCTGATTTTTGCAACTTTAGCTGGGGCTTATATAGGTGAATCCTTGGAGGGTCATCATTGACTAGCTTTCCAAATAGTTTGTTTCTTTTGGGAAGCTTATCCAAATTCATCCATAATTCAAGAAATAGAATCATCATATAGAATAGATCCCAATATGGATGTATCTATGATGTAGCAGGAAAGATGTATGATATTATGGAATTGTCAAAAACAAAATCTTAGGAAAAGGCTCTTTTATACCCTTTTTTCCTAAGATTTTGTTTCATTTCTTGTTACCTGTCCGATTGCCTGCTATTGGATTTCGATTTGTTATTTGCTCAGTCCATTTCCATATTCCCATTTCGAATTGGAATAAGGATTGGTATCTTATCCCTTTTCAACGTGCTACTAGACCAAACAAAGAATAGATTAGGTAGGTAAACTAGGCATATGATGATTTCTATATAGATAATGATAGATAATGTCATCTCCTGTGTATGTTTCGAAGAAGAATTCGAACATTTTCCATAGAATACAAAATAGGAACGGTTTACAGTATAGAGGAAACCAATGTATATGTGATATTAGATATTCACTAGTGATATAGTATACCTATAGGATTTCCTAGTCTATAGCATTTCCTAGTTCACTGCATTTCGATTTCGATCCAACACCTTTTTCTTTCTTTCGTCTGTGATTATGCATTCCTTGAAGAAATGGATCTATAAGGACATAGATAGGATAGTCAAGAGCGAAGAATGGAATGAAACAAAAAGTTTGAAAATAAACATGCAAAAACTAGAATTTCATTCCTAGGGAATGGAACAATTCTGTCATGTATAGTAACGAAAAATGAGATGTCGAAATAGTTCTGATGATTCAGTCAGATTCTGATTTCTTGGGCTTTTCGTTACTTTGACTAGATAGAATTTTCGTGATCCAAAAAGAAGTAAGAATTCATTTCATTGGTTGATTGTATCATTCACCCTTTCTTTTTTTATGCGAAGAGCTTCATTGACTATGAATCCACTGATTTCTGCCGCTTCCGTGATTGCTGCTGGATTAGCCGTAGGACTTGCTTCTATTGGACCTGGAGTTGGACAAGGTACTGCTGCAGGACAAGCTGTCGAAGGTATTGCGAGACAGCCAGAAGCGGAAGGTAAAATACGAGGCACTTTATTACTAAGTCTGGCTTTTATGGAAGCTTTAACCATTTATGGATTGGTCGTAGCATTAGCACTTTTATTCGCGAACCCTTTTGTTTAATACTAGAATAGAAATTCGAAACAAAAAGTATGATACGTACTTTTTTTTTCTGATTTTATGAACTTAAACTTGTCCTTGGATTCTTCCAATTCTATCAACACTTGACTCTTGCAATTCCTTATTTGGTTTGTTAAAACAAGACCTTTGGGAAGGACTGATTTGAGGATGAGGAGTTAGCGGATCCGCTCGCTTTCTTCCTTCCCATTCTTAGAACAATTCCATCAAGGAAAGAAATCCTTTTTCTTTTTAGCAAAGATTGCAACAAAATACAAAGAATCTATTTGAGAATTGACGTAAGACCCGCGACCTAACCCAATTAGATATTTATATTATCTTGACGGATTGAAACTTCCAAATAAGAAAAATAAGAAGTCAATAAAAAAAAAAAGAGGTCGAAACAAAACAAAAAGAACTCTATTTTTTGTTAGTCCTATCTATCAGAGGAGAACATATGAAAAATGTAACCGATTCTTTCGCTTCCTTGGGCCATTGGCCATCCGCCGGGAGTTTTGGGTGGAATACCGATATTTTAGCAACAAATCCAATAAATCTGAGCGTAGTGTTTGGTGTGTTGATTTATTTTGGAAAGGGAGTGTGTGCGAGTTGTGTATTTCAAGAATAGGTTGGGTCTAACCAACTGCACTTTCTTTTTTCTGTTCGATGTTCTTTCTTTTATTTCTCATTTTCTTTTGAAATGGGATCATTTCGAAAAGAAAAATAGTATCTATAAATAGCAAAGAAAGATGCAGATCCCGACGAATGACTTATGAAGAAATTCATAAATCATATGTAAGAACCATAGCATTTCGTGATTGATTGGTCAATTCACTTGGATTCTCTATCAACCAATCATTTGGGACCGTGAACATGGTTAAAGCTAAACTGTTTGAAGTCCAGGCACAATAGGGTACTCTTTCTACCATTATGTTGGTACAAAAAGGATTTCCAATTTTCATAAAAAAAAAAATCCATAGTTCGTCAGTTATCCAATATAGAACACTCATATGGATAAAATCATTTGAACTTTTTTTCCACAAAAAAAGGGGGACACTTTGCTCTTTTTTAGACAATACAATGCCGAACGGACAACCTATGTATAAAATCAGAATTTTTGGATGGATTGAATCATGAAGAAATCAAAAAAGAAGTCCAATTCAGAACAAATCAGAAACGAAGAAAGAAACAACTTTACTGACAATTACGAATCTCTTGTTTGGTCAGAAGAGTTCTACCAATATTCTGGTCTTGTATAAGTTTCGATAGTTTTTCAAATACAAACAGAAAAGAGAGAACAGGTTCATTCCATGAAAAAAAAAGATATATGGGAATGTCCATCAATTCCATAGTGGAGCGTGAGAGCCAAATGAATTGAAAGATTCATGTTTGGTTCGGGAGGAGATTATGTAAGTTGTGAAATTCATGGTAAGAAAATCTACTTTCATTAACGGATTTATTAGATAATCGAAAACAGAGGATCTTAAGTACTATTCGAAATTCAGAAGAATTACGTAGAGGCGCTATTGAGCAGCTTGAAAAAGCTCGAGACCACTTACGTAAAGTGGAAAGAGAAGCAGATGAGTATCGAGTGAATGGATATTCTGAGATAGAACGAGAAAGAGTGAATTTGATTCGTGCTACTTCGAATAGTTTGGAAGGAGTCGAAAATGAGAAAAATGAAACCCTTCGTTTTGAACAACAAAAAGCCATTCATCAGGTCCGACAAAAAGTTTTTCAACAAGCCTTAGAGGGGGCTTTGGGGACTCTAAATCATTGTTGGAATAGTGAATTACATTTTCGTACTATCAGTGCTAATATTGGCATTCTAGGTACCATGGAAAAAAGGGAAAAAAGAACGAATTAGCCCCCCCCCGCCTCTTCTACTTTCGTTTTGAGTTCAGGTACGATTTTTTCCTACGCTTCCGAAAAAGAATTCAGAGACACTAATGGCAGCCATTCGAGCCGACGAAATTCGTCAGATTCTTCGTGAACGTATTGAACAATATAATAGAGAAGTCAAGGTCGTGAATACTGGTGCCGTATATCAAGTAGGTGATGGCATTGCTCGTATTCATGGTCTTCAGGAAGTAATGGCGGGTGAATTAGTACAATTTGAAGAGGGTACAAGGGGTATTGCTCTGAATTTGGAACTCTCTCATGTTGGTGTTGTATTAATGAGTGATGGTTTGATGATACAGGAAGGAAGTTCTGTAAAAGCAACGGGAAAAATTGCTCAGATACCAGTGAGTGATGCTTATTTGGGCCGTGTTGTAAATGCTTTTGCTAAACCCATTGATGGTAGAGGTGAAATTCCAGCTTCTGAATCTCGCTTAATGGAATGTCCTGCCCCAGGTATTATTTCGAGACGTTCCGTATATGAACCTCTTCAAACGGGTCTGATTGCTATTGACTCCATGATCCCTATAGGGCGCGGTCAACGAGAATTAATTATTGGGGACAGACAGACTGGTAAAACAGCAGTAGCCACAGATACGATTCTCAATCAAAAAGGACAAAATGTCATATGTGTTTATGTAGCTATTGGTCAAAGAGCATCCTCTGTAGCTCAGGTAGTGAACGGTTTAAAGAAAGGGGGGGCTATGGAATACACTATTGTGGTAGCGGAAATGGCTGATTCGCCTGCTGCATTACAATATCTAGCTCCTTATACAGGAGCGGCTCTGGCTGAATATTTTATGTACCGTGAACGACATACTTTAATCATCTATGATGATCTATCCAAACAGGCACAAGCTTATCGTCAAATGTCTCTTTTATTAAGAAGACCTCCTGGACGTGAAGCTTATCCGGGAGATGTTTTTTATTTGCACTCACGACTTTTAGAAAGAGCTGCAAAATTAAGTTCTAAGCTAGGTGAAGGAAGTATGACTGCTTTACCAATCGTTGAGACTCAATCTGGAGATGTTTCAGCTTATATTCCTACTAATGTAATTTCCATTACAGACGGACAGATATTCCTATCCGCAGATCTATTCAATGCTGGAATACGGCCTGCTATTAATGTGGGTATTTCTGTCTCCAGAGTGGGATCCGCCGCTCAAATTAAAGCCATGAAACAGGTAGCCGGCAAATTAAAATTGGACTTAGCTCAATTCACGGAGTTAGAAGCCTTTGCACAGTTCTCTTCTGATCTTGATAAAGGTACTCAGAATCAATTGGCAAGAGGCCGACGATTACGTGAGTTGCTTAAACAATCCCAAGCAAATCCTCTGATGGTCGATGAACAAATAGCTACTATTTATACCGGAACGAACGGATATCTTGATTCCTTAGAAATTGGACGGGTCAGGAAATTTCTTGGTAAGTTACGTACTTACTTAAAAGAGAATAAACCTCAGTTCCAAGAAATTATATCTTCTACGAAAACATTTACTGCGGAAGCAGAAGCCATTTTGAAGGAAGTGATTCCAGAACAGATGGAACTCTTTCTACTTGAAGAACAAACATAAATTTCTCATTCTTATTGGATTACTCTTTTTCCATTTCTTTTTAGTCAAATTATTCAAATCCAAAAGGGATTGTTGATGAATGTCTTTGATTTCCATAGGGTTTTTGGTGTAGAAAACCAAACAAATAGATGGAAATCTATTGCGTCCAATAGGATTTGAACCTATACCAAAGGTTTAGAAGACCTCTGTCCTATCCATTAGACAATGGACGCTTTTTCATTTTTGTTTTCTTCTTTTATCTTTTCTTTTTGATTCGGAGAACAAATCGGAAATCCATGATGCATGTCCATAAATCCATCGATAATAAACCCAATCAGTGCTATGGAGCGGGTAGCGGGAATCGAACCCGCATCGTCAGCTTGGAAGGCTAGGGGTTATAGTCGACGTTGGTTGATCATTTTTCACGTCTCTAATTCAAAACTGAACATGAAATTTTGGTTTCATTCAGCTCCTTTATGGAAAATCAATGTCTTTCCGTATCTAAGCATAAAAGCCGACAACAGTTATGCTCTAGAAAAAAGGAAGTCATCGTAAATCTTAAAAAAGATTGAGATCCATAGCATCTATGTTAGCTTTTCTTATTTCTTATTCGCTTTCTAGATGATCCCTCTAGAAAGAGAGGATTCTATCAATCCAATCTTTCTAGTTACTTCGTTCCCTATTTCTACTTTTGGAATCCTGAGGAAAAGAATCTGCTTTCTCCCGAGCTGAAAAAATATGTTGATAACTCTAGTAAACCAAAGTTATCTTTTTCTAGCTATTTGGCTTCCATTTCTTTTTTTAGAACACAAAAATGGAAGATTTAGTTACGATTAGAAAGAAGCTTTTGTATCTTCATCCATGGATCCTTTATTCATACTTATTCCATGATTCAAATGGAATCTACTTCCAAAAATTATGCTTCACAATTTGATAATCCAATTTGTTAACGAACTTAACATTGGATACAAATCCAAAAAATCCATATTTTTCCTCCAATGTGACACGGAAAGGAAGGAAAAGGATAAGATCCTTTTCAGAAATAAAGAAAGCGTTTGATCAGAATAAGAACAAAACGGAAGGACCCTTTAACTATGGAAGAAAGTTAAGTTGTTACTAGAACGAATCACACTTTTACCACTAAACTATACCCGCTACAATTTCATTTTTGTATATGAATGAGCCTTTTGTCGAACAAAAGAATAAAACGTAATCAAGATAGCACCAAAATTAGGAAAATTTCCGTGTTGATACCTATGCAGGGTTACTTTATTATCCAATCCAATAGTGAAATAAAGTTTGTTTAAATAACATCAAATAGCGCATCCAAGTTATGCTTTTCCTTTGCCTTTGCTATGAAGTCATTATTCAAAATTCTGGCTTGAAATAGTCATGGAGTGGAAGTTGGCCCATCAAAATGAGTTCAGAATACAGTTTTTTTTTTTCAACTGCTAGATGTTATGACTTCCAATTCATTCGATCGATCTCAAGTGTTCAAACAAAACTTGTTCTTGAATGAAACAAGTAAATGAATTCCGTGACCATTATGATAATGATGAAAGGAATTCTATAGATTTCTGATCTATTCTAGATGGATTGGATGATTTTCTTATATGGATTCTTTGATTTGACTAAGACGGGGTATTTTAGATTATGGATTTCCTTTTTCTTTTGGTTGGAGTTCAATTCCTTATTATAAATAGTCCTGTTCAGCAAGGAAATGAATAGAAAGAAGAATCCAAAATCACACTTATGGGAAAGAATCCAAATGGGTTTTGTTCTTGCTTCCATAATCAAGTATTTAGGATTAATAATCTTATTAACCCTTTGGTTTAGGAATGATTCGTTGGAACAAAAAAAGTAATGGCCCGCCGGCTAGTGTCTAGCCAGCCAGGCCGGGGGAATAAAACAAAGAACCCTTCGTCGTACAAAATCAAAGACGTCAGATGCTTTTTCTATTTAGATTGCTATATCTGGTTCGAATCATTATTGTTGGTTTTTATCCATCTTTGCTTTACGCGTTATATCAATAGTTTCCTATTTTGGAATAGGGAGAGATGGCTGAGTGGACGAAAGCGTCGGATTGCTAATCCGTTGTACGAGTGATTCGTACCGAGGGTTCGAATCCCTCTCTCTCCTTTCCCTCTGATCGCTTGAGACTTTCTATTCGAATTTGCAAAAATGCAGTTCTAGTTCTCTTCTTTTGTCATATCGTATCGAAATGTAGCTATGAAATAGATAAAAAAAAGTGAGGAAAAACAAAAAATATCTCTTTTTTTTTATTCTTCGCGTTCACGTCCAGGATTACGTCCTGGATCATTCGATAAGAATCCGAAAATGAACAGAGAAACAAAGAATATTACTACTGTGTAAACAAAGAGTTTCAGGGTAAGCATTGCACAATCTCCAAGATCTTTTTTTTTTTTTTTTTGCAAAAGGGAATAAATTATCCATTTTTGTACCACATATTTTGACATGACACCAAAAAAAAGAAATCAATTTCTCGCAAACAACTATTTTCTTTTTGCGTTCACAAATGGATTTGTAATAGGATTTTTATTTTTTCGTTACCAAAATTGTTTTGTCATATTGGCAATTCAGTATTGTGTGGGAATCCCATCAAATTCTTGTTAACTGGAAAGGTAGAACAAGTCAAGGGGCTGATCCCAATTCAGTACTATACTAGGGTGATCTAATATACAAGAATTTCCATCTTCTTTTGGAATTTTGAAACTTTCTAATGTCAGACTTATTCAATCTTATCGATTCTTAGAATCTTTTTTGATCCAATCCATCAGGAATGCTTTTCAAAGAGTATTCCAGTCCAGATTTCATCGAAAACTTACAGCTGCTTGCCAAACAAAGGCTAAAAGAAAAAAGAATAGAGGTATGACAGGCATCACATCTACAATTGGATTGAAAATAGCATAAGCCTCAGGCAATTTGGCGAAGAAAAAACTACTCGAATCAGAGGCAGAATTCAGACAGATACCGATGAAACTAAAGATATTAAGCATAACAAGGAGTTTTTGCAGATCATTTTTGTATGGAGTGATTGATATAAGGAAGGGAGAAAGTGAAGAAAGAAGGGAAAGCCAAAAACACTTATTTTTCTTTCCATTCCCTCCAATCCAAAATCCTTCCATTTTCAAAAGAAAATACAAGGAATTCTACTTTCATACAATATTTGAATGGAATTCTATGTAATGATCAATGAATTTTTTTGGATTCTATATCTATTCTATATCTACATGTGTCTAATCCCAACAACCAAAATCAGAATCCTAATCAATAACCTATATCAATAATAAAAGACGGAAGAATTCCACAATTCATGAAGTGAATCAGAATTCATTTTGAAAGTTATATACTAGAAAGTGATATAGAAAGTAGTATATACTATAGAATTTCTTAACAAACATCTATGATGAATATAGATATATATTCTTAATACATATATATATATAAATAGAATATATATAAATAGAAGAAGTAAGATATCAAAAGTAAGATAAGAAATAAGAAAAGAAGTCATTTCTTATTGTTAGGAAATAGTTTCTTCGAATTGGGGTAGTCTTATTTCATTGGAAATGGGTTTCTATGGGATTCCGTCCATAATTGACAAATAGCACAGAATCACTAAAATTCTCTTAGTGTTTGTTTCCTATGGAATCGAAATCCAAATGGGGCGTGGCCAAGTGGTAAGGCAACGGGTTTTGATCCCGTTATTCGGAGGTTCGAATCCTTCCGTCCCAGATCGATTGAAATGGGATGGAAAGATTTGTTCGCATTGTATCTAATAGCATTATCCAACATGAAAACCAAAGAAAATCTGAAAGAAAACAATCTTTCGTTCTGAATCCTTAGAATTTTTCTAAAAATCCTATCTTTTCCTTTGTTTGGTTTATCACAAACATAATTCAGTGTCCAATGTGGATGTAAGAAATCGTTTTTTTGATATGTATTGTATATGGGAATACTTTTTTCTATTATATGGATATGAATATACATAAAGAGTTTACTCCCCAAAAAGAGTTGGGAGTCTGATTCCGTAGATATCTTTACTATTCCTATGGAAGTTCGTTATTGGAGTGGGGGTCTTGGATGTATCATATCTATAATAAGAAATAAGATTGGAATTCTGACATGATAAGAATGCATTTTGTGTCGAAATTCCAAAGAAACAAAAGCATTATCTATTCTCTAAAGAAACAGAAGTAAACCGAGGGAATAGGGTAAATTATACTATATGTAGACGAAACTCAAGAGTAGTCGTCATTTCGTACTCATTATTCCATCACCGCTTTGAAAGTTCCTCAAATGGGGTTAAAAATGGGAAGACAAAAGGAACTGGGGCCTATTTGTTTTCACTATATTGATAGTATAGGATCTCATAATACAATTTCTTTTTTATTTACTATGATTCACAATATCGATAGAACTTCTATGGGTATGAATTCATTATAGAAGGTACCACTTCTATATCTGTTTTTGTAGGGATTTATCTTATGAGAAAGTTCCATGCATAATAGATACATTATCTATTAGATTCTGTATTTGGATTCTTCTATTTTTGTAAGAATGATCCTTTGGTTAGGTAGAAAAGACCTATATATAGTATAGATCTCGAATTCCTAGCTGTGCTAATTATTCATTGTATATGATTAATATCTATTTCCCGAATTCTTATTTCATCCTTTTGATTCTCAATCCAAGATCTTATAAGGGTCTTTTTGAATATTACCTTACAACAGGGGATTCTTTAAAGTTCATGAAGGCTTTCTTATCTTAAGAATCTTTGTTTGATACTCGAATAAATGTAAGAAATTCATTGGATCAGGAAAAGAAAGCTGGGGCCCTTCTGTGTCATTTTTGGGTTCTTCCATCTTTGAATGATTCTCTAGGATAAAAAAGATGAACTATTACCAATGACTATTCATAATTTCATATGGAATTCATTTTGTACAGATTCCAAAATGGAGGAATGTGATGGTAAAACTTCGTTTAAAACGATGTGGTAGAAAGCAACGTGCGACTTGAAGGACATCACCATATGTGGATTCTTTCTGATATCCATCATTTTCTATAGATAGGAATGAAAATGCTCTTGGCTCGACATAGTTTGTTCTGTCTCGCAGTACCTGAATTGGTTTTGGGTTGTCAGTCAATAGTACATGATGGAGCTCGAGCAAAAAGTTTGGATTTTTTGGATCCAGAGGGGGGGGATCTAGGGTTAGTGCCAATCAATAAGTTGGAACCGCTTCGTAAATAGATTTTCTATATAGAAATCGAAAAATGCAAATCCTAACAAATTGGAAAAAGTCTAATTTGTCTGAAGCAAAATGAGTCAAACTTTTTCGATCTAATCTAAAGTGTATCATAAGGTAATCTCCATCCTTCCTATCATCTTTCCATAAAAAGAAAAAAAAAAGCAAAAAGGCATGTTGCTGCCATTTTGAAAGGAGTAAAGATCACCGAAGTCATGTCTAAACCCAAGGATTCTACAAAGCAAGGATAAAAGGTTCCGGAACAAGGAAATACTCTTTTCCAGTGTCTTACCAATTAGATCAGAATGAAGAATCCAAATCGATTTGAGATGAGACAAGTAAAAGAGGTTAGAGACCACTCAATAAATGTCTAAGGGTTTTCCTTTCAGAATTATACAACTTGAGTTCCGAGTACGAATGATATTTCTTTTCTCTGTATGTAAGAAAAAGCAAAAGACGATAATCTTAGTCTAATTCATGATTGGAAAGATTCATTCATTTGCTGTTTGTTATTCATGAAATGATTATGATTCTTAACGAGATTAGGGAACTCTAATCTGTAAATGAGATTCCATTCTTTATAATTCTATTTTCAATAAGAAAGAATCTACATTTCATAAGATAATTAGAGATCTTATTGGAAAGATATTGACATATATAAGTCAATTTCCATATACCCATTTCTATATAATGGATGTATTTCTATATAACGTATATATTATCTATATATAATACTAGAATGATCTATATAGGTAATTTCTATACGAATTAGATATTCATTATATATATATCTTTCTATACTTGTATATTGTATAAATGTAAAAATACATACAAGAAGAAATTGGAATTATTCTTTCTTGCTTGAGCCGTATGAGGAGAAAACCTCTTATACGTTTCTAGGGGGGGTTGTTTCTCTATATCTATCCCAATGAGCCTGCTATCGAATCGTTGCAACGGATGTTCGATCCCGAAGAGAAGGAAGAGATCTTGGGAAAGTGGGTCTTTACGATCCAATAAATAGGATCATTTCTGTAAAATTGGATACTCTTCGGTTTTTTCTGGAGAAGGGAGCTCAACCCACAAAAACTGTTTATGATATTTTGAAGAAGGTAAGAGGTCGCATTTTTCCATTAGAAAAATGTCAAGTGAGTAAAAAAAAAAGTCAATTGAAGTCAAAAAACTGGAGAAAGAAAGAAAAAAAGAGGATCATATACCCATACGAGCAGTACATATGGTCTATTTGAAGAAGGAAGAATTCTTTCTATTGAATGAAGGGATTTCAAGCGAGTAAAAAAAAGTGAATCGAAGTCAAACAAATCCTAAAAAGCGGATTAGAGCGGCTAGCCCCTAGCTTTGTATAATTCTTTACTCAGTATTTGCCCTTTTTTTGCTCTATTCCTACTTTTGATTCTTGCTGTAGGAATTGACTGACAATCTATGGGTGAATTCTATATTGTACCTCTATGGAGTAGATGCCATTTCTAGTCTTTTTACCTACATTTCTTTCTGATTGATGTTTTTTTTTTCTATTGTGCCAATCCAACACAAATCTTCTCCTTGATTGGATTTCTTTAGTTTGATTTTGTTTCTCGGCATTCCTTCCATTCCTCTTGACAATAATGTATGGAACAAATAGAATTCCATTGGATCGTGGATGAATAGGTTCATAGATGCATTTCTGTTCCCTATGGGTTGGTTTTACGTTACTCAAGTGATTGATGTACGAAAATTTAACTAAAAGGAAAAAAGGATGGATGGAATGGAGGCATCCAATCCATTCTTACATTTTCTTTTCTTTGGAAACCCCTTGCTTGTATTTTCGTCTGTCTTGTTTTGTTTCTATTCTGGAATGGATTCGGAAACCTTTCTTTTTGAATTTGTTTGTTGCTAGTTCTATTTTCATGTTTTTTGCCGGGATCGCACCATCCCATCCATTTCTCATTATTATTTTAGATTTTGATCCTATATCTAATTGTATCTACATATTTCTTTGGGTGGGTTGCTAACTCAATGGTAGAGTACTCGGCTTTTAAGTGCGGCTATGATCTTTTACACATTTCGATGAAGCAATGAATTCGTCTAGACTTTTGGTAGAGTCTATAAGACCACGACTGATCCTGAAAGGTAATGAATGGAAAAAAGAGCATGTCGTATTCCTTTTTCGTGTAGAATTTGGAAGATAGGATATTCTTCCTTGATTGGTACAACAATATTGCTTTGATTTTTGGAAAATCCATTCGTGTTTATCCCTGGTTTGGTCGAGTCAATAAATGGATAGGGTACGAAGCTCCAATTCCAGGGAAACAAAAAGCAACGAGCTTATGTTCTGAATTAGAACAATTTCCCGATCTAATTCGATGTTAAAAAGAGATTAGTGCCTAATGGGGAAAAGGGTTCTTCCGCGAGAAGATCGTCCGTTTTTGGAATCCTAACTATTTGGTTTCTATTCTAGAGTGTAGACAGATGTGTATAAGAAACAGCATATTGATCAAAAGGATTCCTTCCAATTCCAAAGTTAAAAGAGCGATTGGGTTGCAAAAATAAAGGATTTTTCGTTTTCTCTTTGAGAATGTTAGTTAATAGAAACCTATTGGGTGGAAAAAGAGAAGAAGATCCATTGACTGAACGATTTGTTTCCAGGGTATCCATTTTGGATTTGGATGTACATAACCCTTTGATATATACCTTGTTCTGACCATATCGCACTATGTATCATTTGATAATGCAAGAAAGGCTTTTCGCTCTGGATCAAGTTTGTATGGAGGATTTAGAATGGAAGAATTACAAAGATATTTTGAAAAAGATAGATATGGGCAACAACACTTTCTATATCCGCTTTTCTTTCAGGAATCTATTTACGTACTTGCTCATGATCATGGTTTCAGTGGATCCATTTTTGACGAATCCGCGGAACTTTTAGGTTCTGATAAGAAATTCAGTTTCGTACTTGTGAAACGTTTCATTCTTCGAATGTATCAACAGAATTCTTTGATGAATTCCCTGAATGATTCGAAGCAAAATCCATTTGTTGTACATAGCAATTCTTTTTTTTCTCAAATGATATCCGGGGCTTTTGCAGTTCTTGTAGAAATTCCTTTCTCCTTGCCATCCCTTTCAGAAGAAAAAAAAGAAATCCAAAAATCTAAGAATTTACGATCTATTCATTCAATATTCCCTTTTTTAGAGGACCGATTTTCACATATAAATTATATATCCAATATAGGAATCCCTTATCCTGTTCATCTCGAAATCTTGATTCCAATTCTACAATCCCGGATTCCAGATGTTCCTTCTTTGCATTTTTTGCGGTTTTTTCTATACGAATCTCCTAATTGGAATCGTTTCATTACTCGAAAGAAATCGATTTCTATTTGTTCAAAAGAGAATCCAAGACTCTTTCGGTTCCTATATAATTCTTATCTCTCTGAATATGAATCAGTATTTTGTTTTATCCGTAGA